TAATTGCTGTTATAATTGAAATTCAGAAGGTTTTTTTATTGAAAAGAATTAATAATGATTATTACAGATTGATTATGTATCAATTAAGATTTAGTTAGGTATCCATTTGGTAATTTTATGAATTATATTATATCATTAGAGAAACACAATTTGCAATTAAAATGCAAGAATCGTTCATCAATTTACAGTCAATAGTTAACGGTTCCCATTTCTCCTGAATTTTTTCTTTTGTGACTGAAAATACATATTTGGTTTTTCAATAGAAAAAAAAAAAGGAAAACAGGATTGCAGATACACATAAAAAAAAACGAGGACTATTCTCATATATTTTGTATCGTTTTGGCGGCATGGCCGAGCGGTAAGGCGGGGGACTGCAAATCCTTTTTCCCCAGTTCAAATCCGGGTGTCGCCTCATCAAAAAAAGAATTGAAATTCTCTCTTTAGTTTTACTGATATAACTTGCATTTTTTTCCAGCAGAAGCAAGTGGAAGAAAAGGACTCTTTTTATTTGCTTGATTCGAATTGCTTGATTCGAAGCATCCGCGTTAGGGATTTGGTTTTCTAAAATAAAATGCTATAAATCATTGCGTCTAGGCTTCAAGGAAAGATTCTAATAATGAATTCTAATAATGAAAAGGAATCATTAAATCTTGATATGATAGTCTTTTGACTACTAATGTAGTGGCCGCTAACTGGTTCTTAAATGAGATTGGATATATGTATAGGGGATCTATTTTAGTTTCGGAAAGCGGAAGATACTTTATGTACTTATGAAAATAAAATCTCTGATTGTTCCCGGATTCAATTATTATTCTATTCAATAGAATTATCTATTGAATAGATAATTTTTTTTTTTGTTCTATAACTTTTTAGAAAGTTATATTAAGTAAAAAAGCGAATTCCTTCTTTTTGGTAACCCGCAGTCACGAATGGAATAGGCCGTCTCCCGAGCGACTCTATGAAACAATTAGGAGACGGTAAAGATTAGATCAAATGAGAAAGGAGTAGGTATGTGTGATCTAGCTTGATTCTCAACTTTTCTACTTTTTAAAAAATGAAATGGAGGGCAACAAAAAAAAGACAAAGTTTTTCCATTAGACTCAAAATCATATAAGAACTCGTTTGTTAGTTGATTGTTTCATCAATGGTGAATGGTGTTGTGCCTTAATTTTTTTTTTTTGACTCTGCACTAGTGATTTAACTATTATTAGTGAACAATAATGATTAGTGAACAATAATGGAATAATTCTTTTATATTCATAGAGATAGGGGACATAATTCACATGGATATAGTAAGTCTCGCTTGGGCTGCTTTAATGGTAGTCTTTACATTTTCCCTTTCACTCGTAGTATGGGGAAGAAGTGGACTCTAGAAGTACTACTAATTGAGGAATCAACCTCAAACTGTATCAATTGTTTTATAAATTGTTCTGCCGAGCCTTTTTTTTTTACTTTTATTTGTTTTTTCCCTTTTTTACTGTTCAAAGATAAAAGTTTTGCTTAGTAATTTGAAAATGTATATATACTTTCGACCCAAAAGAACATAGACATAGTGGTTGTCCAATAAGATGCTCCGCGTAATAAGATATTCCCTCGGGCTAGTCACTCACATATTGCATGCTTACCACTCGTTTTATTAATTATTTTAGTTATGCTTTTTTTTGCTTTATGGAACTCATTTCATATCATGCTTAAAACGTTAAAGAACGTTAAAGATGGGGTTTGCTAATGATTTTTGAAATCCGAAGAGAAGACCTTTCCACGGAACCGAACCCCTCTATCATTTTAAAATTGTTCAATCAATTACTTCTTTAGAATGGTAAAACAATCTAATTTTATTACTCTATGCCCATAACATTTTTTTTCCATCATTGATTTGATTCTTCCGATGGATATCAGGATTCATATTGAAAAGAATCAGAAATCGATGAATTAGAATCATAAGAGTAAGAGTTGCCTTTCGAGATTGATTAGAATCAAGATAAACATAAATGAAATCAATAGATGAAGCAAAGAAATAGAATTGGGATACTATGTACATTAACATTAGATATAGGGAATTAATCTATATGAAATTAATTTATATGAATATGAAGATATATATTGTAGGTTGATCTATATTCAACCTGTATATATATCTTTATACAGTAGAACTTTACACACTCCAATAACTATAATAGCTAGTATGGTAGAAGGATTCATAGATATCTTTGATATCTTTCTACCATACTATCGGATCTCATAGAATACTGCTCTCGTAGAATACTGATAATTCTAGTACACTCATTTCATTTAAGACGCTAAATTTGAATCCTTTTGATTTTCGTTTTATTCTCTTCAGTCATTGATAAGAACTAAAAAGTAAAGTTTAATTCAAATTAATCACTTTGACTGATTGTTTTTACGTAAATTATAAGTAAAAAAGCAGTAGGAACTAGAATGAACAGTGTAGTAGCAATAAATGCGAGAATATTTACTTCCATAATTTCATCGTTTCATTTTTTTTTTATTCGCAATAACTCAGGATTTAATCCCATAGAAATGAGAAATCTTTGGCTTGTAAATTCAATAGTATGAATTACATCGCGATGATATCGAATCGTATTAGAATATCATGAATAACAATATCTGAACTATCAAATCAATTCATCGTCGAGAATTGAATAGTATAACATAGGAAGATCTTTTATCCATACCAAATTCTAAATTTTATTACTGATCCAATCCAAAATTTGTATCTTTTAGTATTTTATTTATCATTAAAAAAAAAAAAAAATTTTCAACTTAAACTAAAAAAATAATAAAAAATTACTTCGCTAAAAGAGATGGAATCCTTCTTTGATCTTAGTAATATCCTCTTTACTTGAATTAGGAATGGGACATATATATCAAAAGTCCAGTGTGAAATTTGAATGAGATAGATTCTTTAAAATTCAAATTCGTAATTTGAATTAATAATTGAGATTACACAAAATCGGAAAGATATTTTAATATGAAAAATTCTATCAAAGTAACTATGTGAAATTTATTTTGTATCGTACAAATGGAATTTTTGTATGTGCTCCCCGAAACATATAGTACTCCCACAATCGGGAGTAATTCAAAAAGCCAGGCCCATTCTGGTATCTATTGTTTGAATCCTGAATAGGATTCTACCAATAATTGTACTAATCTACATATGCCTTTCTCCCATGAAAAAGTACTTCTTATTCTATTTTGATTGGATTTGGATCCGTGTCGGGACTGACGGGGCTCGAACCCGCAGCTGCCGCCTTGACAGGGCGGTGCTCTGACCAATTGAACTACAATCCCAGGGAAAAAAATGTACAACATATAATATATGTTTATGATTTCATTGCCTTCAAACCCCTTCTATGTGGATCTATGTAGATTTTAGATTATATGTAGATTTTCATCTACATATTGTAACAGAGGCGCGAGTAATGTATTGATATACACACGGACATGCACTTTAATGAGAGGAGCATAGATTATTAGTCATTTTTATTTATTGCAAAATTGATTGCTAATCAAATAAATCTTTCAAAGAATAACAAAAAAAAAAATAATTTTTTTTTTTTTGTTATTCTTTTCTTAAACTTGATACTTACAGATCCTAATCTGAATCGAGATCATTATTAAGATAATAATTTTTTGAAAAAAAAAAAAAACAGAGCAAATAAATAGCAGTAGAAAGATATTCAAAAATCGGACTTTTTTTTTTATTCTTCCGTATCAAAAATTGATGAAGAAGAAAAAAAGGGTTATAACCTTTCATGGTGGATCGGCAAATTAGTGGGCCGAGCTGGATTTGAACCAGCGTAGACATATTGCCAACGAATTTACAGTCCGTCCCCATTAACCGCTCGGGCATCGACCCAAGAAGAATCCATTCTAGGCTTCTTTTTTTGATAATTCCTGATCAACTTTCTTTCGTAGTACCCTACCCCCAGGGGAAGTCGAATCCCCGCTGCCTCCTTGAAAGAGAGATGTCCTGAACCACTAGACGATGGGGGCATACTTGCCCAACTGCCATCATACTATGATCATAGTATGAATAGTTTTTTGAAATTGTCAATATAAATAAAATGGAATAATGTGAATCAATTCAAAGGATTTTTATGTCTTTGATGATTCCATAGAATTTTATAATTTGTTATTTATATTTATTTTATGAATGGTTCATTCTAATTACCATTTTAATATTCTATAAAAAATTTGATTTTTATCAAAATTATTTGATCTTTTATTTCAAATTTCAATTGTTATTTATTAGTTATATTAGTTAATTTATATATAGAATTTGATATAGATTATATATAATCTATATTACTCAATTTTTATTATTTTTTATAAAATAAATATTATTATTATAATTAATGAATCTATAGATTCATTAATTATAGTTATTTTATATCTTTATAGTTAAAATAATTAGAGTGATATATAAATATTAGAATATTTTTTAATAGAGTGATATTAATTATATATCAATTATATATATTACTATGAATTAATATAAAATTCGAGAATAAAAAATGAAAATAATAATTAGAAGTAAATTCTTAAAAAAAAAAAAAACATTCAAAATTCTAAATATTCTAAAACTAATAAGTGATTGCTCTGCTATATGTCATAAAAGTGGATTAAACTCCATTTCTCATACTTTCAATCAGTCATTGAATCATTATTATAAGGTTATAGGTAGTTCTATCTCATACTAAGACAAGAAATTCAGGAAATTCAAAAAAGATCAATTTTGAAATATGAGAAGAGGGATAGGTATCCATAAATGCTTGCAAAATTGTTTTTATCGACAAGTTGCTTTATCAATGAAATATCTTTGATCTATGTTGAATTGATTGGTGTGTACATGTATCAATCAAATGAATTTCATTATGCTATGGCTCAATATTCAATTAGGATTGGTCTTTTGAAACAATTCATTGCATTGATCAAATACAATATCAATAAACCATTTTACCTAGGCTCACTAGCCC